TCTTGAGAAATGACCTGGTCTAGCCCATTCCTCGAAAGAAGTTTTTACAGGATCCCTATCTACCAAAATTTTTACTTCTGGTTCCGGCGAACGAATAATCATTGAGTCCTCCTCTTTCCGGACAACACATACAAAGAGACCTGCCAACAGTCAAGAAATTAGTGAACCGACGAGAGATATTTAAAATTTGTTTCTTTCTCGTCTATCTCCCATTTTCTTTAGTTATTCACTAGAGCAATTATCATCTGGAAATTGATCCGGGGCAAGTGTTCGGATCTATTATGACATAGCGGGGAGGCGCTCAACGGACCTTTTTATCCTATAAAATATTTTATGGATAGAGAAACTAGATATATCTAGTTTCTCTACTCTACCTGTCTCTCATTTATCCCTAGGAAATACTAGACAAAATAGAAAAATCTTAGAAGGGCTCTAAGGAAATTTATTAATTTTTCCAAGAAGAATGATCATACTGATAGGTCCAGCAAACAATTAATTTTAACAAAAAATGAGGCTTATTCTTTTAGTCGAACCGTCGCGTGATCTTCAACCAATTATGAGCTTCAATATAATTTCCAGGAGTAAGTGCTATAGCTTGTTTCCAATACTCAGCGGCTTGGTCGAACCAAGCCTCCGCAATTTCAGAATCTCCCTGTCGAATGGCCTGTTCTCCCCGGTCGGAATAGGTCGATCAATTCCTTCCCTTAGAACCGTACTTGAGAGTTTACTACCTCATACGGCTCAGCAGTCAATTCGTTTTTTGTTACCCCGTTGTAATCTACCATATCTAAATTAAAGATATTTATCATAGATCCATCTCCTTTTTCTCGGGTTAACTAAAAGAGGTTAATTACATAAGTTTGAAACTAAAATTTGGATTACTAATCTTTTTTGTTTTATCTTTTATCCCACCTTTAGATTCATAAGATAAGAATAAAGCATGGATATTTATTTTATTTATATATTTTATTCTTCTAATTTTCTGAAAGGTAACTCTCTCAATTTCATAGAGAAATTTTTATTTATTATAGAATCTTTGAAAAAGACTTTTCATTCATAAGAAAGAAAAGACTTACTCTCTTTGGGATCTGATACTACACCGCTGCTCGTTAGTGGATCAACTCTATTACATAAGTGGATTCCTAACTTTTTTCATATGATGACAATGATATAAGTAAGCAGTTCTTATTGTATATTGGATCGGCCCAAAACCTCGCAAATTGATCTTTACGGTGCTTTCTCTATCAATTAGATCCTTTATCCATAGAATAAAGTATCTAGGCATATCGATTTCTTAATATTTTAACTTTTAGAAAGTTTTTTTCTTTGCTACAGCTGATAAAAATCGTTATTTTGGACGATTTTTATGTAGAAAGCCTTTTTTCTAGTAGAGTATTTAATTTTTTTTTTTTTTTTTTCTATAGTAGAGAGAGTCGCACGTAATGACAGATCACGGCCATATTATTAAAAGCTTGGGGTAAGAACGGGTTTCGTTCTAGTGCTCGAAAATAATATTCCAAAGCTTTGGTATGTTCTCCATTACTTGTGTGGATAAGTCCTATATTATAGAGTATATAACTTCGATCATAGGGATCTATTTCTAGGCGCATAGCTTCATAATAATTCTGCAAAGCTTCCGCATAATTTCCTTCGGATTGAGCCGACATCCGTTACGGTCGTCGTTTGATTCCACGAATCTCCGTTCCAGAACCGTACATGAAATTATCATCTCATACGGCTCCTCCTTTATGTACATAAAAAGAATAATAACTTTAAAAGCTTAAAATATTCTCGTTATAAACTGAGCGGGGCTAGTGTTTTTAGAATAAATCTCTAGCCAACCTTTCTGCAAAAGATTTTTTCTTACCATCAAGCGTGTTAGGATTAAATAGAAATGGTAACTTCAACAATTTCTTTGTCCTCAACACTTTCTAATTTCCAGGAATTAGTCACTTCAACAATCTTCGACGGTTATACGGGTATCCAAAGTACCAACGAGATGGATGTTTGTTGTCCCAACCATTCTTGTTAGCCCTCACCCTCATAAGGAGTAAAGAGTTCATCTTTCATTTTATTTTAATAAATAACTAAAGTTTTTGTGTTGTTGATTTCTAGGTGTAGTGCTTCTTCCCATATGCCCCCCATTGGTACTAGTGAAGTAAGATTGAACTGTACTATAGAACCTATAGGTGTAACCTTTCGCTCAATACTCCAATCGACAATTGAAGCATCTGAGGCGGCATTACTCGAGGATACACGACAGAAGGAATTGTTCTATTTCTAAACTTCACCTTCAACAAGTGTAGATTTCTTTCAATAATCTTTTTTCTTTCTATCCCAAATCTCGTGTCTTTGGGTGATCAAAAAGAATCAAATCGCACCATCTCTATAGTAAGTAAATGCCTCTTTTTCTCCTGAAGTTGTCGGAATTATTCGTAATAAGATATTGGCTATAATTGAAAAGGTTTTATCAATAAAATTCCCATTTATCTGCGATCTAGGCATAGATAACAATACATTCTATAATTCTTTTCATTACCTCGCGTAGGAAAAAGATCCTACAAACAAAGGAAAAGGAATTGGACAGTACGAAATAACATAAAAACACACTAAGAAAATGAAATTCTCTTTATTACCATTACCTAAACTGTGCAGCAAAGATATTTCTTTATCTATTTTTCTAAGGTTAATGTGATAGGTACCAACAATAAAGTTATCAAATATCTAATTATGAATAACTCGCTATTCCCTCGGGTTTTGGGCCATAATCATTATGTAGGAAAGATGGCCGAGTGGTTGAAGGTGTAGCATTGGAACTGCTATGTAGGCGTTTGTTTACCGAGGGTTCGAATCCCTCTCTTTCCCTACTTTAACCCAATTCAGCAATGCCCTTCCCCCTAATGTAACAAATAAAGGAAAATGGAATTCTACCAGTTAGATGCTATGGATTTGCTATTACTAAATAGTGGAACAAAATTCCTTCGTCCAAAGTGAAGAAAGTGCTGTAACCCTTCTTATTTGATTGACTGAGGTTTACGTTTGACGCGAATAATATTCTACCACTAGCAATTCATTTATTTTCAAACCGACTCCCTTACTATCTATTATTTGATTGACCAATCCTTTATATTGGACTGAGTGAAGAGTCAAATGTTTTGGTAATTCCTCATGAGGAGTTGAATCAAGATAATTTTGAATCAGAGCTCGGGATTTTTTATCATCCTTCGCCGTAATAATATCGCTGGGTTTGCAACGATAACTTGGTATATCTACTATACGCCCATTAACTAAAATATGCCTGTGGTTAACTAATTGGCGGGCGCCAGGAATAGTCGGAGCCATGCTCAACCGAAAAAGGATATTATCCAAACGCATTTCAAGTAATTGTAGTAAAACCTGACCTGTTGAACCTTTCGCTTTTCCGGCAATACGGACATATTTAAGCAATTGCCGTTCGGTAAGACCATAATGAAAACGCAATTTTTGTTTTTCTTCTAGACGAATACGATATTGGGATCTTTTACCGGAACGCGAATTGTTTCTAAGATCACTTCCAACTCTAGGTCTTTTACTAGTTAGTCCCGGTAAAGCCCCCAGACGGCGTATTTTTTTGAAACGAGGCCCTCGGTAACGCGACATAAAGACTCCTTATTTGAAATTCCAATAAGACTCAATTAAAACTGAACTAAATAATAACTAAAGCGAAATATTGTACTACAAAGAATAATGAGATAAATTGTATCAGACTCTGTTATTGTATATATGAAATATATAAATAAAAAAGGATCTTTTTCTGTCTTGATTTGATCTGTAGAGATCCAATCTAACTCCTACTATATTTTATTCTTTTATTCCTAGTGAAAGCTCCTACGAAATAATAGATTGGGGACTCTTGAAAAAAGAAGAGTGAGTGTTTTAAAAAGATTTTCATTTCAAAGAGACATTCTAAATCGTGTAAACAATAAAAAAAGATGGAAAAGCCCGATATCGGAATCGAACCGATGACCACCGCATTACAAATGCGGTGCTCTAACCTCTGAGCTAAGCGGGCTCACATAAACATAAAAAATTTGTACATGTATAAGAATTTACTAAACTACTAGTATCTTATCCTCCCTAGTAACTAGTCAGATTCATTCTTAGTTATTCATACTTCAATTATTATTATAGCAACAAAGAAATAAAAAAATCGACCGTTCAAGTATTCCACATTGTACTATCAAATTCGAGGGAAATAAAAATAGCTATGTGGTACAGACCCCTCTATATTGAATTCAAGATATAGAAATGATAGAATTATTTTTGATCCACCAAAACAGGTTCCGCCGATAGAGATGAAAGAAGATAGGTGCAAAATATGAGGAAACACGATTCAATATAGGAATGGGCATCTGATGAATTAAAAGGTTCCATTGAAAGAATCAAATGACATCACAATAAGACCCCAATCGAAAAAAGGGGGGATATGGCGAAATTGGTAGACGCTACGGACTTAATTGTATTGAGCCTTGGTATGGAAACCTACTAAGTGAAAACTTTCAAATTCAGAGAAACCCTGGAATTAAAAACGGGCAATCCTGAGCCAAATCTTCTTTTCCAAAACCAAACCCCACTCAAGGGGTTAACAAAGCGAAAAAGGGGGTAGGTGCAGAGACTAAACGGAAGTTGTTCTAACAAATAGAGTTTACTACGTTGCATTGGCAAAGGAATCTTTCCATCCAAAATCCAGAAAGGATGGCGGATAAACCTTAATATACATACGTAACCATACTGAAATAGTATATCAAATGATTGTTAGAAATCGATTCTGAGTTGAAGAAAGAATCGACTATTCATTCATAAAATAAGTCACTCCACAGTCTGATATATCTTTTGACGAACTGAGATTAATTGGACGAGAATAAAGATAGAGTCCCATTATACATGTCAATACTGACAACAAGGAGATTTATAGTAAAAGGAAAATCCGTCGACTTTAGAAATCATGAGGGTTCAAGTCC